AAGAGCGCTGCTGCTTATTTTGTTTTGTTTGCGCTTAATCTTTCCCGATTCTACTAGCAATCATACAAGAACTTCTTATAATTAATTGGTTCTAATTAATTGAATTGGATTTTTTGGATTGTTTCATCAATGGTATTGGACAAAATCTTTTTTTTTTTTTTACTCTGCACCAGCGATACTAATATTATTATTAGTGACTTATATTATTATTAGTGACTATTATTATTATTAGTGACTATTATTAGTGAAAAATAATGGAAAAAAGTGAACAATACTAGCAAAATTCCTTCATATTCATAGAGATAGGGGACATAATTCACATGGATATAGTAAGTCTCGCTTGGGCTGCTTTGATGGTAGTCTTTACATTTTCCCTTTCACTCGTAGTATGGGGAAGAAGTGGACTCTAGGGATACTACTAATTGAGTTGAGAAATGAAACTCTATCAATTCTTTTATAGATCGTTCTGCAAAGACTTTTTAATTTAACTATTTTAAATTGAACTATTTATATTGAAATTGAATTCAATAATTGAATTCAATTTCAAAATTCTATTCGATTCGAGTGGAGTAATTTATTCTATGAATAATATTTGAATAATACCCTTTTAATCATAATCAAATAAATATTTTAATGATTCCAGTGTTCATATTTCAAAAGTAAAAAGAATACAAATGATAGGAAAGTTATTCCAACCGAATTCTTCCTAAATTCTTTATTATGATTATGATAAACCGGCTCTTATCAGAGTTATATATGGACAATAAGGAGCAGCGGAACCTTTTTTACTTTTTATTTGTTTGCCTTTTTCCGGTTCAAAGACAAAAGAAAGTAGTTCTTTTTTTAGTTATTTAAAAGTTATTAAATTAAGTGATTTTCTACGGGAAATAAAATAGACATAGTGATTCTCTAACGGGATACTCCGCATACTAAGATATTTTCTTGGAGAAGTCACATATTGCGTACTTAGTACTTAGTTTAGTATTGTTTTTATTATTTTCGTTTTATAAATTCGATTTATGCTATACTTTATTGACTTGACTCATTTCATATTATGATTCAAAGATTTAAAATCGGCGGGGTTTACTAATCCTTTTCTTTTCGTCGAAATCTGAAAAAGTTTTTATAAAACTCCTTTCCTTGGATGTGTTCAATTAATTACTTCTTTGGAATGCTAAAAAAAGATTTCTTGATTTTCTTTTATTAATACATACCCCAACTATTCTTTTTTTTTCTTTTCATTGATTTGATTATTTCAATGGATTCCGGGATTCATATTGAAAATAATCAGAAATCCAGGAATTGGAATCATAAGAGTAAGAGGCCCCTTTCAACTATTCCAGATTAATTGGAACCAACACAAATCAAGCATATGAAGAAAAGAAATCAAATTTGAACCTTATCTACATTCCATATAGATAATTAATATCTATTGTCTATATATCTATCTATATATGAATATGAAGATGACATTCTAGATTGATCCATATTAAGCCCAGATCTTTCTACAGTACAACTTTATATACTAGAATAACAAAAATAGATAGTATGGTAGTAAATATATTACTTTCTACCATACTATCGGATCTCATAGAATCCTGCTGATTCTAGTTCGCTCATTTCAGCTAAAACGCAAAATTGGAATTCTTTTCATTTTATTTCGTTAATTCTTGATATTGATAAGAACTAAGAAGTCAAGTTTCATTCAAATTAATCACTTTGACTAACAGTTTTTACATATATTATAAGTAAAAAAGCAGTAGGAACTAGAATGAACAGTGCAGTAGCAATAAATGCGAGAATATTTACTTCCATAATCTCATCGTTTCGTTTTTCTTTACTTCACAATAATTCGGGATTTAATCCCATAAGAGATGAGAAATCTTTCGCCTATAAATTCAATGGGATGAATTCCATCTCGATGATATCGAATCAGATCAATATCATGAATAACAATATCTGAACTCTCAAATCGATTTATCGTCGAGAATTGAATAGTATAACATAGAAAGATCATTTATTCATACCAAATCCAAAAATGGATTCCTGATCCAATCGAAAATTTCCTTACTTTGTTACTTTATTTATCATTCTTTTCCATTCTTTCTTTTCTATAAAACTATCTCCTTCCTTGTACAATCATCTGACTAAGTATCATCTAATCGTCTTTAAACTTACATAAGTTACAAACAAAACAAAAACAAACAAACAATAGAAGCGAAATGGTAAAGGGGGAGTTATGTTCTAAACTCCTTTTTTGAATGATCTAATCTTATTGGATTGGAAAACAAAAAAAAAAGTGTGATAAAGATAAGTCCTAGTACAGTATAAAAAAAAAATCGAATATTCTACCCAATTCACTTTTTTTTTTAGAGTTTGTTTTTTCTTCGGCATAAACCCTTAAAAAAGATTATCCATTCCCTCTCTCTCTAAGAGAGGCAGAGTCCTTATTTGATTTTTATTTTATTAATATACTCTTTACTTGATTGAATTAGGAATGGGATCCATATAATATATCAAAACTTCAGTGTACAATTTGAATGAGATAGATTGTTTCAAATAATTGAGGTTACACAAAATCGGAGCCAAAAAAGAAGAGACTTTTCCGATTAAAAGGATTTTATCAAAGAAATTAAAGTCATTTTGTATCGTACAAATAAGAATTCTATTTGTGTATGTGCTACCGGGAAAGATAGGGTACTCGATTCGATTTCATTATACGGATCGGGAGGAATCGAAAAGGCCAAATTCAGTGAGGTCTCTCTTAGAATCCTGAATATGACGATACCAATAATTGTACTAATCCACATGTGTCTTTATCGATCTCCATCGATACTAGTTGAAGAAATGAAAATGACCATATTTGTATTTGCTTTGATGAAAAACGAAAATAAAGAAAATAAATATATAAATAAATATATAAATATAAAATATATAAATAATATAAAATAATAATAAGGATCTCTTTTGGGAACGAAATTCTGCTATTTGTACCCCTTTTACAGAAAATGAAGAGATGAATTGATGTATTTTTTTTTTTATTGGATTATTGTTTATTGGATTTGTCGGGACTGACGGGGCTCGAACCCGCAGCTTCCGCCTTGACAGGGCGGTGCTCTGACCAATTGAACTACAATCCCAGGGAAACGAAATACAGCATACATATTCTTCTGATTTCATTCAAACACTTTCTGTTTAGATTTTAAAATTTTAAATTGGAATCGCCTCGTTGTAACAGAGTGCGAGTGGTAGGTAATATTGATATCCACGCGCATATATATTTTATTTTGCGCATATATATTTTAGTGATACTGGCACAAATTATTAGTTATCTTTTCGTTATTTCAAATAAAAATCTCAAAATCAATTGATAATCAACCTTTCAATGAAAAAAAAAAAGACTCTTTATTTCTTTCTATTACTTTTTTTTTCTTAGACTTTCTACTTACAAATCCTGATATGAATCTAGATCGTCAGAAAGATCATAATTTGTGGTAAAAAAAGAAAGCAAATCAAATAAATAACAAATAAATAACAAGTAGAGCAGAAATTTTTACTTCTTTTTTTTTTTATCAGACATTTCGAAAGAACAAAGGGGTTATATCATTTCATGGTGGATCGGTGAATTATTGGGCCGAGCTGGATTTGAACCAGCGTAGGCATATTGCCAACGAATTTACAGTCCGTCCCCATTAACCGCTCGGGCATCGACCCAGGAAGAAAAAATTCCAGACTTCTTAAGAATCCCCCATCAACTTCCTTTCGTAATACCCTACCCCCAGGGGAAGTCGAATCCCCGCTGCCTCCTTGAAAGAGAGATGTCCTGAACCACTAGACGATGGGGGCACATTTGCCCGATCGTCAGCATATTATACTCATAGTATGAACAGTTTTTTGAAATTGTCAATAGAATGAATTTCATTCGATTTTTCTATATTATTATATTCTAATAATATAGATAATATAGAAAAAAAAAAATAGAAAAAATTATATAGAATCTATTTACTTTACATAGATTTGATGTAGAATCTATTTCTATAGATATGGATTATCCGCATGCTGGCTCATTTCGGAATTGAATCAAATGGGCCCTTTTAACTCAGTGGTAGAGTAACGCCATGGTAAGGCGTAAGTCATCGGTTCAAATCCGATAAGGGGCTTTGTCCTTTTTTCATAAAACTCCCGCGGGAGTATTTCTATTTGAAGGGAGATTCCATTTGAAGGGGGAATAGAGATATTGTTAATATTTGCAATAAATAAGGTAAGAAACTCTATATTTCTAATAAATAGAATAAATAGAATTCTTCTAAATTCTAAATTAAATTAGAAGGTTAACATTATAATGATTTATACTCGAATTTAGAGTATACTAATATAGTAATTATAGTTATAAAATTGAACATTTGTTTATTATATTAAAATGAATAATGATAAGTTGGCTCTTAAATCGTCAAACTTTCCTATTTTATAGGAGTCCAATCAAATCAATTGTAAAGATTAGATTAGAAATCAACAAAAGAAAAAGTAAGTGGACCTAACCCATTGAATCATGACTATATCCACTATTCTGATAGTCAAATTCGATATAGATGAAATTGGAACAGTAGATCCGCTTTTTTCTTTCATTTTCATATTTCTTTGGACTCCGAAAAAAAAATCTGTCGATATTTCTGATTCAATCTTTTTGTTCCTAGTTATCTAGTTATTCTATAGGAATAAATTACTATTTCCTTCCTCCATTCCACAGAAAAGTTTAGTTTATTCGAAGTCACAACATAAAACATAATAAAACATATTAAGGGAATTAAAAATATCTTTCTTAAATATCTTTCTTTGATTCCAGAACACAATTTATATTGATATTTATATATATATAATATATAAGATTAATAGGTGCGATAAAAAGACTTTCGTTTCATTTCAAATTTCCTATTATTTATTTAATATTGTATTGAATTTAAGAATAGAAAAATTCATTCTCCTTTTTCTTTTCTGACAGA